TTGGTTCATCCGACACGTACACGTCATGGGCATCCCGCCTTTCTATGTTCTATAGACTTGTATGTAACTATTGAGAGTGAAGATATTCTACATAATGTGAATATTCCACCCAAAAGTTTGCTTTTAGTTCAAAACGATCAATATGTAGAATCAGAACAAGTAATTGCTGAGATTCGCGCAGGAATATCCACTTTGAATTTTAAAGAGAAGGTTCGAAAACATATTTATTCTGATTCAGACGGAGAAATGCACTGGAGTACCGATGTCTATCATGCACCCGAATTTACATATGGTAATGTTCATCTATTACCAAAAACAAGTCATTTATGGATATTATTAGGAGGGCCGTGCAGGTCCAGTCTAGTCTACCTTTCGATCCACAAGGATCAGGATCAAATGAATGCGCATTCTCTTTCTGGCAAGCGAAGATATACTTCTAACCTCTCAGTAACCAATGATCAGGCGAGGCAGAAATTGTTTAGTTCGGATTTTTATGGTCAAAAAGAAGATAGGATTCCTGATTATTCAGACCTTAATCGAATCATATGTACTGGTCAGTATAATCTCGTATATTCGCCTATTCTTCACGGGAATTCTGATTTATTGTCAAAAAGGCGAAGAAATAAATTCATCATTCCACTACACTCGATTCAAGAACTCGAGAATGAACTAATGCCCTGTTCAGGTATCTCGATTGAAATCCCCGTAAATGGTATTTTCCGTCGAAATAGTATTCTTGCTTATTTCGATGATCCTCGATACAGAAGAAAGAGTTCGGGCATTATTAAATATGGGACTATAGAAACGCATTCAGTCATCAAAAAAGAGGATTTGATTGAGTATCGAGGAGTCAAGGAATTTAGGCCAAAATACCAAATGAAAGTAGATCGATTTTTTTTCATTCCTGAAGAGGTGCATATCTTGCCCGGATCTTCTTCCATAATGGTACGGAACAATAGTATCGTTGGGGTCGATACACAAATCACCTTAAATCTAAGAAGCCGAGTCGGTGGGTTGGTCCGGGTGGAGAGAAAAAAAAAACGAATTGAACTGAAAATCTTTTCTGGAGATATCCATTTTCCTGGAGAGACGGATAAGATATCCAGACATACCGGCGTTTTGATACCACCAGGAACAGGAAAAAGAAATTCCAAGGAATACAAAAAAGTTAAAAATTGGATCTATGTCCAACGAATTACACCTAGTAAGAAAAGGTTTTTTGTTTTAGTTCGACCTGTCGTCACATATGAAATAACGGACGGTATAAATTTAGGAACCCTTTTTCCACCGGATCCATTGCAGGAAAGGGATAATGTGCAACTTCAAATTGTCAATTATATCCTTTATGGAAATGGCAAACCGATTCGAGGAATTTCTGACACAAGTATTCAATTAGTTCGGACTTGTTTAGTATTGAATTGGAACCAAGACAAAAAAAGTTCTTCTTGCGAAGAAGCCCGTGCTTCTTTTGTTGAAATAAGGACAAATGGTTTGATTCGACATTTCCTAAGAATCAACTTAGTGAAATCCCCTATTTCGTATATCGGAAAAAGGAATGATCCGTCGGGGTCAGGATTGCTCTCTGATAATGGATCAGATTGTACCAATATCAACCCCTTTTCTGCCATTTATTCCTATTCCAAGGCAAAAATTCAACAATCTCTTAACCAACCTCAAGGAACTATTCATACGTTGTTGAATAGAAATAAGGAATGTCAGTCGTTGATAATTTTGTCAGCAGCCAATTGTTCTCGAATGGAGCCATTCAAAGATGTAAAATATCACAGTGTGATAAAAGAATCAATTAAAAAAGATCCCCTAATTCCAATTAGGAATTCATTGGGCCCTTTAGGAACATGCCTTCCAATTGATAATTTTTATTCATCTTACCATTTAATAACTCATAATCAGATCTTAGTAACTAAATATTTGCAACTTGACAATTTAAAACAGACTTTTCAAGTGATTAAATTAAAATATTATTTAATGGATGAAAATGGAAAAATTTTTAATCCCGATCCATGCCGTAACATTATTTTAAATCCATTCAATTTGAATTGGTCTTTTCTCCATCACAATTATTGTGCAGAGACATCTAAAATAATTAGTCTTGGACAGTTTATTTGTGAAAATGTATGTATAGCCAAAAATGGACCGCCCCTCAAATCGGGTCAAGTTATACTTGTTCAAGTTGACTCGATAGTGATACGATCAGCTAAGCCTTATTTGGCCACCCCCGGAGCAACTGTTCATGGCCATTATGGGGAAACCCTTTACGAAGGAGATACATTAGTTACATTTATATATGAAAAATCGAGATCTGGTGATATAACACAGGGTCTTCCAAAAGTAGAACAGGTCTTAGAAGTGCGTTCGATTGATTCAATATCCATGAATCTAGAAAAGAGGGTTGAGAGTTGGAACAAATGTATACCAAGAATTCTTGGAATTCCTTGGGGATTCTTGATTGGTGCTGAGCTAACTATAGCGCAAAGCCGAA